TTCACATCTTTGTTGAAAAAATTTTTTTTGTAATTCCTTACATAAAGATTCAGAAAATACTGGATCTCCGCCTACACAAGCAAATTGTCGATAAAACTCCAAAATGGCATTTTCTTTTGACCCGATTTTTTTTTTCTCCTTATCATTCAGGAAAGACAAGAAAATTTCAGGGTAGCAAACATTCTCTAGAATTTCGCTTAAATTCGAACCCATAGCTGATGATAGAACTAGAATAGATATTTTCTGTTTCCTACTCACACGAGCCCATATCCTTGCTTTTCTATCAATCTCTAATTCTAATCTTCCTCCCCAATCTGATATTATGGTGCCAGTATAGACCGAAATTCCGTTATGGTCCAATTCTGACCGGTAATAGATACCAGGGCTTTGCAATATTTGATTGATTACAATTCTGTATATTCCATTTACTATAGAAGTTCCCAGGGAATTCATTAGAGGAATGTTTCCAATAAAAATAGTTTGTTCTTGGATATCCCTACTGCTTTTCCAAATTAATCCCGCGGATACATATAATTCAGAGGAATATGTAAGTGATTCATATACGGCATCTTTTTCTTTTATCAAGGGTTCTACCAATTGATATGTTTCCACAAATAATTGAAATTCAATTTCTTGATCTGTATCTTCCATTTTTGGAAACTTATAAAGTTCTTCTGTTAAGCCCCGATCAATGAACCTACAAAACCCTTCAAATTGTATCTGATTCAACCCGGGTATTGTAGACATTTCCTCATTTCCACCCCCAAGCATTTTCAATTTCCCCATTTATAGAAAATATCCCACGATTTGCTGTCATTCTTCATCGAATCACATGAATAGATTTAGCAATAATGGAATTTCTGTTCTTTTTACTGAATCACATGAAATTTTACCTAACTCCGTGTATGAAATACCTATTATGAATATGAAAAGAGGAATAAATAGAATTTTATACTCAAATTGGAATTTGCAACAAAACAAACAGATAGAATCTAAATTCTAAATGGAAACGAATTGAAAAATTCCACCTAGACTTCTGGAGTTTTTTAAAGAATATCAAAACAAAAAATGGATTCCATTTCTACCATTATTATGATATTACATATTCCAATTCGATTGGATACCAGAAACAAAATGAATTCGAGATTTGCTCTGCTCGATGAGAGAAAGACTTAATAGGCTTGTATTTATTAAACATGCACAGATCTAACTCCAGCTATAGCTATCTATATATATGTCTCTTACTTTATTGCAGTCGTATTCGTTCGGGACAGCACATGTCGTGTTCAATTTTGATTTTCTATTCAATCTATTTAATGAAAAATTGTCAAAAAAAAATTGAAGCACGAGAATTTCTTGAAAATTCCCTATAGTATAGGTATTATATACGGATAAGATACCCGATTAGATAATATCTGTGTAACAATTAAAATTTATGTTCTAGGGTTTACATATACTGAGAGTTGCTGTTATAATTGAAATGGAGAAGGATTTTTTTTTCAATAAAAAAAAGCAATATTGATTAGTTATGTATCAATTTGGATTTTCTTATCTCATTAAGAAAAAACCATTTTAGATTCAAATTCAAGAATCGTTCAGGAATTAATAGTTAACGGTTCCGATTTGTCCTGAAATTTTGGTTTTTGTGACTGAAGGTGCACGTTTGTTTTTTCAATAGAAAAAAGGGGAAGGAGCTCTTTGAAGAATGGGATTAAAGAAAACAGAATTTAAGATACAAAAAAAAAAAAAAAGAAGTTTAGAACCCCCCCCCCCTTTTTTTGGGGGGGGTATTCTCATATATTTATTTTGTATCGTTTTGGCGGCATGGCCGAGCGGTAAGGCGGGGGACTGCAAATCCTTTTTCCCCAGTTCAAATCCGGGTGTCGCCTGATCAACAAGAGAATTGAAATAGTTTATTCCGTTTTGTTGATAGAAAACTTGAAATTTTTTTTTCCAGCAGAAGCAAGCGGGGGAAAAGGACTCTTGAGACTTGTTTGATTCTAAATTCTAAGCATCGGGAGGTTTGTTCTCTAAAATGCTGTAAATCTTTTCGTCTCGGATTCAAGGAAAGATTCTAGTAGTGAAAAGGAATCGATAAATCTTGAAATGATAGTCCTTTCACTCCACTACTACTGTAGTGTCCGTCTACTGACTGGGTCTTGAATTAGATTGGATAGGGATAGGTCGGACAGGGAATCTAATTCCATTTTTAGTTGGGGAAGGGGCGGAAGAAACCTTGTATACAGACTCATGAAAGTATATGAGCGCTCCCGCATTTATTCAATATTAGTTAGATTAGTTAGATTGAATAGCTAATTGGCTTTCTTTTTTTATATTTATTTAAATAGTTCTATTTGAATATTAATATTATTAATTATTTAATATTAATATATTATTATTATTTAATATATTATATTTAATATATTATTCTAATATATTATTCTAATAAAATAAAAAAATTATTTAGATTCTATTAGAATAAAAAAGAAATTCTTTCTTTTTTGTAACCTCTAGTCAAAGAATTTCATAGGCTGTCTTCCGATTGTTTTAGAGAACGAATCGGGAGACGGTAAGGATTAGATCAAATGGAAATAAGAGATGGAAATAAGAGTATGAGTACGCTCTGTCTTGATTCTATATTTTTATTTTGACTTTTTACTTAATGAAATGGGGGGGGGGGGGAAACAAAATAAAACATAGGTCTTATTATTCCTACCTGTTAGTAACATTCATTCCCTTAATACTTCCAAGGATGTCTCCGGATATTTTGTTTATGCTTAATGTTTTCCGATTCTACTAGAAATCAGATAAGAACTTGTTAGATGTTCTAATTGGATTTATTGGATTGTTTCGTCAATGGTGTTAGCCCAGAATCCCTTTTTGACTCTGTACCAGCGATTCCACTATTATTATAGTATTATTAGTGAATAATACAAAAAAAGAAAATAATACAAGAAGAATTAGTGAACAATAATGAAATAATTCCTTCATATTGATAGAGATAGGAGACAAAATTTACATGGATATAGTAAGTCTTGCTTGGGCTGCTTTAATGGTAGTTTTTACATTTTCCCTTTCCCTCGTAGTATGGGGAAGAAGTGGACTCTAAAGGTACTACTAATTGAGTTAAGGGATCAAACTGTATCAATTATTTTATAGCTGGGTTCTGAAATTTTTTTCACTATTGAATTCGAATTTAAGTATTTAATTAATACTAATTAATTGAATTCAAATATATCTGCATTTCGGAATTCTATTGTATTCTAGTAGTGTAATGTATTCTATGGATAATATAGAAATAGAAAATACTCTTTCAATCAAACAAATATTTTAATTATTGCCATGTTCGTATTTTGAAAGTCAAGGGAATACAAATAATAGGAAATTCACTCCTATTCCAACCGAATTCTTCCTAAGATTTCTATTTCGATGAACTGGCTCTTACCAAAGTTATATATGGAAAATGAGGAACCGCGGAACCCCCCCCCCACCCCTACTCTATTTTTTTTTGTCCCCTCCTTTTCTTTCTTTTTTCAAAGAGAAAAGAAAAAAGTTATGTTATTAGTTATTAAGCGGATACACAATTTCTATAGGAAACAAAATAGACATAGGAGTTGTCTAACGAGATACTACACATAATAAGATATTGCCGTTGCCTTAGGCGAATACCATATTACGTATTTACCTTACCGCTTGTTTTATTTTATTATTTGTATTTTAGGTTCGAAATTGGATTTATGCTTTATTGAACTCATTTCATATCATGGTTCAAACGTTAAAAATCGGTTGGGTTTTACTTTTCGAAATACAAAAAAGTTTCTCATAGAACCCCCGGATCATCTGTCAACTATTTAATAACAACTATTTAATCAATTACTTCTTCGGAATGCTAAAAAGATTACTTTATTATTTTTTTTTTTTAATATGATACCGGGATTGGTATTGAAAATAATCATAATCTAAAAATTCGAATCGGAAGAATAAGAGTTGCTTTTTGATTATTTCAGATTGATTGGAACCAATACAAATCAAATAGATGAAACAAAGAAAAAAAATTGGGACGCTATGCTATGTACATTACATATATGTAATTGATACTCTATATATAATGGTAGAAAGAAATAGATTTGATTTCTTTCTACCATACTATCCGGATTTCATAGAATTCTGCTGATTCTAGTCCGATCATTTCATTTAAGACTAAGACCCGAAAGTGAAATCCTTTTTCATTTTTTTTATTCAATCATTGCATTGATAAGAATTAAGAAGTCATGTTTAAGTAAAATTAGTCACTTTGACTTACCGTTTTTACGTAAATTATAAGTAAAAAGGCAGTAGGAACTAGAATGAACAGTGCAGTAGCAATAAATGCGAGAATATTTACTTCCATAATCTCTATGTTTTATTTCTCTTTAATTTCCAATAAATAACTCGGGATTTAATCCCATAGAGATGATAAATCTTTCGTCGGTAAATTCAATGGTATAAATTACATCTCGATGATATTAAATCGGATCAATATCATGAATAACAATATCTGAGCTATCAAATCGATTCATCGTCGAGAATTGAATAGTATAACATAGGAAGATCTTTTATCCATACCAAATTCAAAAATTTTTTTTCTGATGCAATCAATAATTCCTTTTCTTTTTTATTTTAAGAGTTTTTTTTCTTTCTTCGTCGGAACCTTTACCTTAAACTAAAAAAAAGAAAGAAAAAAGAAAGAGGGATCCCTGTTAGGAATGAGATTATGTTTGTTATTTTTATTCCCTTTCACACACGAAATGAATTGATGTCTTTTTTTATTGGATTTGTATCCATCGGGACTGACGGGGCTCGAACCCGCAGCTTCCGCCTTGACAGGGCGGTGCTCTGACCAATTGAACTACAATCCCAGGGAAAAAGCGTACAGCATACATATTCTTACGATTTCATTCAAACCCTTTCTTTTTCGATTTTAGATTCGAATCGTTGTGCTGTAACTGACAGGGGCGGGACTTATTTATATATGGATATGCACTTTAGCGAGATCGACACGGATTACGAGTAATCCGTTCGTTATTGCCAAATCGATTGAAAAATGAATCAATGAAAATAAAAAAGAGTCTTTTTTGTTTATTTACTTTAATCCTTTCCTTAGACTTTATACTTACAGATCCTGATATGAATCTAGATCATTAGCAAGATCCGAATTTGTGGAAAAAATACGTAATACGGAAAAAAAGAAATAGCGCTAGGGATGTATCATATTTTTATTCTTCCGTATCAGAGCACATCGGTCATTTCCGGAGAACAACAAATGGGTTATATCATTTCATGGTGGATCGGCAAATTATTGGGCCGAGCTGGATTTGAACCAGCGTAGACATATTGCCAACGAATTTACAGTCCGTCCCCATTAACCGCTCGGGCATCGACCCAGGAAGAATCAATTTCAATCTTTATTGATAATCCATGATCAACTTCCTTTCGTAGTACCCTACCCCCAGGGGAAGTCGAATCCCCGCTGCCTCCTTGAAAGAGAGATGTCCTGAACCACTAGACGATGGGGGCATACTTGCCCGACCGCCATTATACTATGTTCATAGTATGAACAGTTTTTTGAAATTGTCAATATAATGGAATGATATGATTCGATCAGAAGGATCTTTCCATCTTTCATAATTCCATAGAATTTTTTGATTCATCATTTAGATTTTGAAATTGTTTATTCCAATCGCCAATCTATAATTCTACAAAAAAATAGAAAAAAGATAAGTAATGCGAAAGGAAGCGAAAGAAAGATAGGATCCTTTCAGGGAATGATTGGTTTGCTGGAAAAGGCGAGGGTTTTAAACTTCATTTCTTTCACTTTCATTCATTGTTAAGATTTGGTAGGTATATTTCTATCTCACACTAAGCCGGGAAATAAAAAAACGATAATCAATCTGGAAATCGGGTACGAAGGATAGGGATCAACAAGTTATTGAAAATTGTTTTTTCAATAAGAATTTGGTTGAGGGACAGGACAAATTGAATCCGTTTATCAATGATTCGATGAAATATTTGAATTGGTGGGTACATGTATCAATGAAATTAATTTCGTTATGATGAGGATCACTTCAATTCGAATCGGTTTTGAAATAATTCATTACATTGATATTTATCAAATCCAATATCAATAAACCATTTTATTAACTATACTCTATTCACTAGGTAAATCCAATTTATTGTTCCTTAATGAGTCGCTATGCGGATAAAATATATCTATGTACATATATTCTAATCTTATCTATATAATAAGTATATGCAGTAACAAATATATGTACTAGACTCATATTGGCTAGTTCCTTATTCAGGAATTGAATCAAACGGGGCCCTTTTAACTCAGTGGTAGAGTAACGCCATGGTAAGGCGTAAGTCATCGGTTCAAATCCGATAAGGGGCTTTTTACTTTTTTCATAAAACTCCAGCAGTAGTATTCATATTTGAAGGAAGAATAGAGATATTGTTGATATTTGTAATAAGTTTCTATTTGTAATAAAAAAACTAAGGAATCGTAGAATTTCATTAGAAAATGGAATTATGAATTCGAATTCTAATAAGTTATCGTTATCGTTCTAATGAATTCGAATATAGTAAAGTAATTCTAGTTAGAAAGTGGAACATTTTTATTATTATTTTTTTATAATGAATAATGATATCTCCTTTAATTGCCAGATATTCCTATTTTCTATTATTCCAATCAAAAAAATTGGAAAGATTCAAAAAAAAAAGTAAGTGGACCTAACCCATTGAATCATAACTATATCTACTATTCTGATATTCAAATTCGATAGAGATGAAATTCGAACAGTGGATCTTTTTTTATTTTGTTTTTAATACTTCTTTGGTTTGGACTCCGTAAGAATCTGTCGATATTTCCGATTAAATCTTCTTGTTCCTAGAGGTTCTATAGGAATAAATTGCTATTTCCTTCCTCCACGCAGAAGGGCTTATTCCAAGTTCCAACATACAAGTCATTTTCATTTTAAATATCTTTTTTTTTTATTTCCGAACACAAGAAAAGATCAATTTACATTTCTATTATTTCTATAAGATATGATATATCTATAGAAAAAGAAAATAAATCCATCAAATCATGGCTTCACGTATCAAATATTTTCTTTTCATATCGATGCATACGATATTTTTCCGGCAATTAATGGATGCGAGAAAGAGACTTTCACTTACAGTCTCTTATTATTAAATAAATTCAATACAATATTAAATAATCTGACAGATAGATAAAAATCAAAAAAGTAAATAGAAAAAATATTCGAAGTCTATTTCTGACCTCGATCTGTAAAAAAGTATACTTTGGAGTTTTTTTTTATTAATCTGAAAGAAAGAAAAATAGAACAAAGAAGACAATAAAAGAAAAAAAATGTAAAATAGAAAGTAATAAAATATATGATCCTGTAGTAGTTTCCTAGACATAGAAATTAGAAGAATATAGAAAACTATTTATTTTTATCA